TATTCTATAGAAGGTTATAACGGACCTGAAATACCCTGCTTGCGTATCATTGGAAAATGCATTAACATAAATACAGCGGTAAGAAGAGGTAATACAAAAGTGTGTAAACTATAAAAACGCGTCAAAGTCGATTGTCCTACACTAGCACTTCCTCGTAATAACTCTACCAAAGGTGATCCTATTACAGGAATGGCGTCCGGCACGCCTGTTACAATTTTTACTGCCCAATAACCAATTTGGTCCCAAGGTAAGGAATAACCAGTTACACCAAAAGATGCGGTCAATACACCAAGAACCACACCTGTAACCCAAGTTAATTCGCGAGGTTTTTTAAAGCCACCCGTGAGATATACACGAAATACGTGTAGGATCATCATTAGGACCATCATACTTGCCGACCATCGATGAACTGATCGGATTAACCAACCAAAGTTAACTTCAGTCATTATATATTGAACAGAAGCAAAAGCCTCAGTAACAGTCGGACGATAGTAAAAGGTCATAGCAAACCCCGTAGCTACTTGCACTAAAAAACAAGTAAGCGTAATTCCTCCCAAACAATAGAATATGTTAACATGAGGAGGGACATATTTACTAGTTATATCGTCTGCAATCGCCTGAATCTCGAGACGTTCTTCGAACCAATCATAGACTTTATTGAGATAGGTAAACCAGAAAAATTTCCCCCCCTGAGAGCCGTATATGAGAATTTCATCTCGTACCGCTCAAACAGAACTACAAAAATATTAGTTGAAACGGATATATAATAGAAACGTCTTACTCCTATGATTCAATTAATAGTTAATAGTCTCTAAGATGACGTACAAAAAAAGAAAAATCCGAAAACTCTTTTTCTTTTTGTGGTTATAATGCCAAAATATCAAGTTGGCTCATTCATCTCTTGATGTTGATCATTAGAGGCCTCTTGAATCTTCTATTTACCTATTTTTTGAGTATTTTTTTATTTGTATGGAATATAATATGTAATGCAGCCTTACTATTATCTTCTTTAATTATTGATTGATAGGAATTTTATTGTTAAGATCCTATAAATCGATTAGAAACCTCAGATTCATCTTAGAACCACGATGATTCAATAAAACTTTCATTTCAAACTCAATTTAAGTACAAAGCAAGGATTCCCTGAGTTAAGAACCGTTGTATCATCACTTATCAATGTCAATGAATAAATATAATGACTATAAATCCAAAGAAAGGTTTCTCCCTTGATCAAAATAAACATAAACAAAGAAATTTTAAAGACGAAAAATCTTTCAATTTATACCTTCTAACTCTTTGAAATTTTTTGAAGTCCGGTCACGGGATTGAATATTAAGTCTGAATCATAGTTTGAATACTTCATAATCTATTTCATATCTTCCGTGCTCCAGATAAGATACTATAATAAATATCTGACGGACTAAAAAACCATCTCTATCAAGATGACAGACCCGTTCTCTGTACTATCAATAGGATCCATTATAACAAGTCGCACACTCATATTCCAGAAAATACAGAAAAAAGAAATTCCACGATCGAACTACCAAATATAGACTAGAGTAAAAAAATCCGAGACACAAACGCTTCACTTTGTATTGCAAAGTTAAGATTTAGTAGTTCTTGTGAATCTAATTCATTGAGATTCCATCCAATAAAACAGAAGAATTATAAATCTCCAAAATAATAGATAGGAATATCGCAAATAGAGCCATTGCGACACCCATTAAAGGAGTAGTTCCCCACCCGGGAGCTACTTTACCATATTCCGAATTCAATGGTTTCAATAAACCCCCTACATTAGTTCGTCTTGGAACAGATTTAGAACTACCATCAACGCTTTGTGTACCCATAAATCCTATTTTGTATTAATTGAGATCTGTTGACTTTGTATACCATTCCGTTCTAAATAAATTATCTTATCATAGATCCACTGGGATCATGACATTATATAATAATGGAAACAGCAACCCTAGTCGCCATCTCTATATCTGGTTTACTTGTAAGTTTTACTGGGTATGCCTTATATACTGCTTTTGGGCAACCCTCTCAACAATTAAGAGATCCATTCGAGGAACACGGGGACTAATTGAAGTTAAAGGGCCACCCAATATCGGGTGGCCCTTTACTTCAATTAAGATAATAAAGAATCATTTCATCTTTTTACTTTTTAGTTGGAACTTTAGGCGGTTCTCGAAAAAAGATAGCGAAAAAAATTATTCCTAGAGTCGAGACTAAGAGAAATGTATAAACCAAAGCTTCCATAGATTCGATCGTGGTTTACAATTATAGCTTCCATATCTGTTTATTTAGGAGTGTCTCCCGGATACAAATAAAACAAAGAGCAAGAGTCAAAGAAAAAGCAGCGATTCAAATCAAGAAGTCTTCAGTATCCTATTTCAAATTAAAAAAAAATCAAATAGAGGCAAAAAGTAAGAGATCAATATGGTATCAGACTCCCTGTCTTTTTGTAGTTGGATCCCCAAGTTTTTGGAATGCTCCAAATTCAACTTGAGCATCTAAATCTGGATCAATACCAGCAAAAACATCTCTGAACAAAGTTCGAGCACCATGCCAAATGTGCCCGAAGAAAAAGAGCAAAGCAAATGAAGCATGGCCAAAAGTAAACCAACCCCTTGGACTGCTACGAAAAACACCATCGGATTTCAAAGTCGCACGATCTAATTCAAAAATTTCACCCAATTGAGCGCGTCTAGCATACTTTTTCACAGTAGCAGGATCGCTATAACTGACTCCATTTAGTTCGCCCCCATAGAACTCAACCGTTACACCCACCTGTTCGACACTATATTTTGATTCTGCCCTTCGAAAAGGAACATCGGCTCTAACAATTCCGTCTCCGTCTACCAAAACAACCGGAAATGTTTCAAAAAAAGTGGGCATGCGACGTACAAAAAGTTCATGTCCTTCTTTATCTCTAAAAATAGGATGTCCTAACCACCCAACAGCAATTCCATCTCCATTATCCATTGATCCTGCTCTGAACAATCCACCCTTTGCCGGGTTATTACCGATGTAATCATAAAAAGCTAATTTTTCAGGAATTTTAGACCAAGCTTCGGATAAACTTTGAGTTTCGGCTAACCCAGCACCAACTCTTCGATAGATTTCTTGCTGGAAGTATCCTTGATCCCATTGATAACGAGTGGGACCAAATAACTCAATCGGGGTAGTTGCTGAACCATACCACATAGTTCCAGCAACAACAAAGGCTGCAAAAAAGACAGCCGCGATACTACTGGAAAGCACAGTTTCAATATTTCCCATACGTAATCCTTTGTATAGACGTTGGGGCGGACGAACACTAAGATGAAATAGGCCTGCCAATATGCCCAATGTCCCCGCTGCAATATGATGAGAAGCTATTCCTCCCGGAACAAAAGGATCAAAACCCTCGACACCCCACGCTGGATTTACAGCTTGTACCTTTCCGGTTAGGCCATAAGGATCCGACACCCATATTCCAGGACCATACAATCCAGTTACATGAAAAGCACCAAACCCAAAACAAGCCAGCCCTGAGAGAAATAAATGAATTCCAAAAATCTTAGGCAAATCCAAAGAAGGTTTTCCTGTACGTTCATCACAAAATATTTCTAGATCCCAATACACCCAATGCCAGATAGCCGCCAAAAAGCATAAGCCAGAAAACACAATATGCGCCCCGGCCACACCTTCATAACTCCAAATACCGGGATTAGTTATAGTTCCTCCCGTGATACTCCAACCACCCCACGAATTGGTTATTCCTAAACGAGTCATGAAGGGTATAACGAACATGCCTTGTCTCCACATTGGATCAAGAACGGGATCAGAGGGATCAAAAACTGCTAATTCATATAGAGCCATCGAACCGGCCCAACCGGCAACTAAAGCTGTATGCATTATATGTACAGCCAGCAAACGACCGGGATCATTCAATACGACGGTATGAACACGATACCAAGGCAAACCCATGAAAATACCCCTTTATCAACAAAAAATAGACACTATGTAACTTTATTGCACTGGAAAAAACAATGTTATGGCCCCTCCCTTTTCGGTGGATTATCTTATAGAAAGGAGTAATATTTTTTCTACTCTTTATAATATTTTAGTCATAATGTCACAATTCTGTTTGTAGGAACAAAGAGAAGCAGATCTATTCTATACTCGATAAGTACCAATACGCAATGGGGGGTTAACCCCATTTTATAAGAGCGAATGCGTGGAGATTTTTTCATAATGCAAGGCACTTGCTCGTAAGATTTTGTTTGGTTTTATTCATTTTGTCTTCCTTGTATTTATATTTATTTTTTTAGTTATTTATGAACTTAGTAAATCTGTGAATAAAAATTAATCAAAATATTAACTAAATAAAAATGAATATGAATTAAATAAATATGAAGAATAATAAATAGGAATATAAATCAAAAATATAAATATTATATACATTCTAATATTAATAGAATTGTAATAATATTAATTATTATAATATAATTAACTATATAATAATCTATATAATAATTTATATAATTTAATTAATATATTATATTAAGACTAAATATCTTTAAGCTAATTTAAGCTAATATAATATTAATATTTTTAAGATTAATATTTTTAAGACAATAAATTCATTGTTACGCTTTCACATCAAAGTGAAATAAAGTATTTAATCTTTTTGTCTTTACATTTTATGCCTATTGGTGTTCCAAAAGTCCGTTTTCAACTTCCCGGGAGGGGCCATAAAAATTGGATTGACATATAGTGCGACTTGTCAGATATATTGGGCCATATGGGATTTCCCCGTTTTCCTCCCCTGATCGGGATTAACCTCTGTTTCGCCCAAGAAAAATTGATTAAATCATCAAAAATTTGGAGCGTGAAGTATAATGAAACGCAAGTTTTGGAGGTATCTTATCAATTAGAATAATTTATGGTTGGCTTGTTTTGTTTGGACCAATAAAATGAAGTATGCTAGGCTCCGTTGAGAAAACCCAATTTAGTACGATATCTATGATTACTACTTATAGTTATAGCATATTCTAGTAGCATATTCTATTTAAAAATTTTTAAATAAAGAGCAGGCAATTTAAAACTGCTAATCATAATTAATCAAATTCAAATAATATAACGAATGCGTCAACTATTTGACGGAAGACGTGAAAGGAATTGAAAAAAAAAATTGAGCAAAAAGACGCGGTATTGGTGAAATTTGCCCTATATGTGCAAATAAAAATGGGGGCGGATCCTTACTCGGAGTAGAGCACAAAACCTAAGAGAATTTAAGAAGCCCATTCAGGAACAAGAAAATGCCATCGTGATTTTTATTAAATTGGATCCCGATGAAAGAATACATCAATGAGAAGTTAGTTTGATAAGTTTAATGAATTCTTTTTTAGATTTTATAGATAAACGGATCAAAACTCATCCTTCTTAAACAATGAAAGAAAGGACCCTTTCGTTAGAAGAGAAGTTAGAAAGGACTTACTATCACACAAAGCAGGGCTGGAATCTACACATTGATCTTTTTTTCTAAATTTTTATTGAACCGTATGCATCAAAATATGCATGTACGGTTCCTAAGGGGTAGAATCTGATCCTAATCAACCGACTTTATCGAGAAAGATTACTTTTTTTAGGCCAAATGGTTGATAGCGCGATCTCGAATCAACTTATCGCTCTTATGCTATATCTTAGTGCAGAAAGCGAGACCAAAGATTTATATTTGTTTATAAACTCTCCTGGCGGATGGGTAATACCCGGAATGGCTATTTATGATACTATGCAATATGTGCGACCGGATATACAAACAGTATGCATGGGATTAGCCGCTTCGATGGGATCTATTATCCTGGTTGGAGGAAAAATCACCAAACGTATAGCATTCCCTCACGCTCGGCGCCATTGGGTTTTTTTATTTGAAAGAACAAAACTATGCCTTCGCCATAAAAAATATGAATATATATTAAGTAATAATAGCATGGCATTTTGAATTCGATATAAGAAATTCCTTTATTTTTTTTAACATTAGATTATTTATCGAAAGAGTAGTATGAGATATTAAGGGTATTTCCGATTTTATCTTAATCTGTCGGAGCCTTATTTCAGCGTTGCAAACTTTTTTGTTTTCACACCATAAAGGTTCTTAATGTTATGAAAAAGTACGAACAAAAAATAAGATTATATTATTTTTTTATTTGAAAAAAAAAAGAAACTTTGGGATTGCTAAATCATCGATGAAATAAAGCAACGGAGCCACCATAGTATTTGTTTTTTATTAACTAATTTCCTCTCAAGTCTCAAGAGAAGGGTGGTTATTGGATCATTTACCGATCTAGGCCTGATAGGCTCTATACTTTCCTTCGATCAACTAAAAAAGTTAAGTTTCTTGTGGAGCCGTATGCAATGCCCAAACAATGCCTGTACGGTTATTTAATTCTATCTTTTTTTGTTAATTATTCTTTATCCCGTCATTTATCTTATCGTGCAAGATAGAGTAGCCTTTGATTATCTTATATCATCAGGGTAATGATCCATCAACCTAGTGCTGCTTATTCTGAGGGACAGGTAGCAGAATTTGTCCTGGAAGCGGAAGAACTACTGAAACTGCGCGAAATCCTCACAAAGGTTTATGCACAAAGAACAGGTAAACCCTTATGGATTGTATCCGAAGACATGGAAAGGGATACTTTTATGTCAGCAACAGAAGCCCAAGCTCATGGAATTGTTGATCTTGTAGCAGTTGCATAATCATAATTAAAGTAGCAGAAATTTCACGCAAATCATGATTTGAGATTTTTTTCTTAGGGGTATTTAATATTCGTAATTCTATTACTTATTCTCTTAATTCAAATTAAGAGAATAAGTAATAGAATATTTATCAATTTAATAGATATAGAAAGCATTTATAATCATCTGGTTAGGATCGATCTAAACCAACCCATTATGCATACGATTTACCATGCCAACTATTAAACAACTTATTAGAAACACAAGACAGCCAATCAGAAATGTTACAAAATCCCCCGCTCTTGGGGGATGTCCTCAACGCCGAGGAACGTGTACTAGGGTGTATGTGCGACTCGTTCAGATTGGGGGTTGGGACAAACGAAAGGAAACAACTTTCGACTACCCATGATCAGTACCGATGAATAGGATAAAATGAAAAAAAACCTTCCTTATCTAAAAAAGAGTTCTATCCTTCTATTGTGTATCAAATTTATGGTTTCCCTTGGTGCAAATTCAATCACCTCAATTCTCGATTTCAAAACGAGAAAAAATTCCCCATTGGCAGTAAATTGTTATCCGTTAAGCGGGGATAATCATATTCAAATTAAAAAGCAAAAAAAGTTCTGGCACCATTCTTGTAAGAACAGACGGACTAAAAGGGTCAGCTAATTAGCCAATCCGCATAATTAAATACCGTTACTGTATAGCTAGATCTTGGTGTGAGAGACCTATTACTGGATAATAACGGGTAGAGCCAAAAAGTGTCAACTGTACAAGTTAACAATAGCATTGATTAAATGAAAGACGGGGCTCCGGTGTATAGAAAAGACCTCGCCGTTTAAGAACTAACCATAAAAACGATGAAACCCACTATTTCTTTATCTTACTACTCATTCTTATTTACTATGTTTTTGTTTGATACCGAGTATCAATAGAGTTTATTATTTCGAGGTGAAATGCCTAGAGAAAAAATCGTGGTTGGGAAGGTTAGAGTAGCAAAAACCATTGGAATTATTATTTTATACATTGGAAAAATCCGTTTTGTTATTATAGAAAAGGGGAAAAGAATAACTGAAAGAAAGGAAATCAATCAGTTAGTCATCAACGTTTCGGGTATTCAATGACCAGAATTAAACGAGGATATATAGCTCGAAAGCGTAGAATAAAAATCCGTTTATTCGCATCAAGCTTTCGCGGGGCTCATTCAAGACTTACTCGAAATATTATTCAACAAAAAATCAGAGCTTTGGTTTCGTCCCATCGGGATAGAGATAAGCAAAAAAGGAATGTGCGTCGTTTGTGGGTCATTCGTATAAATGCCGTAATTCGCGAGAATACAATATCTTTTAGTTATAATAGATTAATAAACAATCTGTACAAGAGAAAGTTGCTTCTTAATCGTAAAATACTTGCGCAACTTGCTATATTAAATAGAAATTGTCTTTATATGATTTCCAATGACATCATAAACATAAAATAAGGCGATTAGGAGGAATCCATCGAAATGTTTTACTGTTTTACATGGAATTCCTTGGCCTTAGAGAATGAATTCCGGGAAGGTAGAATAGAAATTAAAATACGATTGATGATAATATAATCAAGTAGTTAAACGAAGCAAAAAAAACATTTAATAAAAAAAGATTGATTCTTCTTCCCCAACTTCCCTAATTCGCTTTTGGCTTACGCCACCAAAATCCATATTTTGGAATTTTTCGAACAAAACATCAGTTTGAGTTCGGATTGGACTTTTTATTCAATTGAAACGTAAGCCTAGTTTTTTTGGATTCTAAGACTTGTCGTTTTCGTTTTAACGACCAACTCTCTTTTTTTCAAATTTTTTTTCATTAGTAAGAAAGGGTAATGGAGATAAAATACGAGCTTGTTTTATAGCAATAGTAATTAATCGTTGTTGTTTTAAAGTTAATCTATTCACCCGTCTCGATAATATTTTTCCTTGTTCACTAATAAATCGACTAATTAAACTCATGTTCCTATAATCAATATGATCCCCCGATCCAATCGGGGGCAAACGCCGACGAAAAGATCGCTTGGACTTAAGAAAAATTCGCTTGGATTTATCCATGGTTTGTTTATTCCTTATTTTGAAAATCTTCTTTCGTTTGATCGGATCAAAAATGATAATGATTTAGAATTAGAATTAAGAAATTTTGCTTGTTTATATTTCAATATATATATAAATTAAATATTTAAATATATATTTAAATATATATAATATAAATAATTATAATAACATTCTAATATTATAATAATAATATAATACTATATTAAATTGAAATATAAAAATATCTATCTATTATGTTAATATGTCATTTTTTATCTTCCTTTTTATAAAGTATAAAGTGACAAGCAAGTCATCGATGCCATTTATTTCTTTATCTCCCTGTGAATTGTATGTCTATGACAGTAGGGACAGAATTTTTTCAATTCTAATCGACTAGACGTATTGTGTCGATTCTTTTGAGTAATATATCTGGAAATACCTGTTGATTTCTTATTAACATTGTTTCGAACACAACTAGTACATTCCAAAATAACCCGTACTCGGACATCTTTACCCTTGGCCATGAACCTCCTTTTGGTTTTTTATTCACTCAACTCTTTTATTTTCCGATTTGAAACGCGGAAGACAGGAACAAAAAAGAAAAGTTGCTCACTCGAAACAAATTATGAAATGTTGTGTTGTAACCAATTATACTGAAAATAAGTAATACTTAGAATCGCAGTACAGTAGTTTATTTAAGCATCTTGTATGATACTGTTGACCTAACCAGATTTCCACCTCAATTAAATTAAGAAAGAGAATTGAAGTTAATTTACTTGAAGCTCCGTCCCGAGTTCAAAATTTCACTGAGGTTGAATCCACCTTTATTCTTTCTCTTTTCTAACTTCTTTGAATTATAAAAAAAAAGAGGGGTAATAATTCCAGATATTTATTTAATCTTCTTCACCCCCCATGTTAGTAACTAGAATGAAAAAAAGGGGAATGTCAACGCATCTGGGAAAAAACGATTGATCTCTATCAATAGGCCTGCTAAGGATCCGAACCATAGAGTACTTATTACTGGCGCCACAGATAGATATGTTTTTAGATCTCGCATTTCTAATCCTCCTTCTTTATTCAAGTGTTTATTGTAATACATATATAGTAATACATATATGATCAGATGTATATGTAGTATTTGCATTTGTTTTGTGCGCGGAATTCTTAATTCAAATTGAAATGTACAAAAATTTGATATCTAAAATTTTC